GCTAGCGTAGCTTAACACAAAGCATAACACTGAAGATGTTAAGATGGGCCCTAAGAAGCTCCGCATGCACAAAGGCATGGTCCTGACCTTATTATCAGCTCTAGCCCAACTTACACATGCAAGTCTCCGCAACCCCGTGAGTATGCCCTCAATCCCCTGCCCGGGGACGAGGAGCGGGCATCAGGCACAAATTTTAGCCCAAGACGCCTAGCCAAGCCACACCCCCAAGGGAATTCAGCAGTGATAGACATTAAGCCATAAGTGAAAACTTGACTCAGTCAGGGCTAAGAGGGCCGGTAAAACTCGTGCCAGCCACCGCGGTTAGACGAGAGGCCCTAGTTGACACTACTACGGCGTAAAGGGTGGTTAAGGAAAAATGAACAATAAAGCCAAATGGCCCTTTGGCCGTCATACGCTTCTAGGTGTCCGAAGCCCAACTCCACGAAAGTAGCTTTAGTTAGACCAACCTGACCCCACGAAAGCTGAGGAACAAACTGGGATTAGATACCCCACTATGCTCAGCCATAAACCTAGACGTCCAGCTACAGTTAGACGTCCGCCAGGGTACTACGAGCATTAGCTTGAAACCCAAAGGACCTGACGGTGCCTTAGACCCCCCTAGAGGAGCCTGTTCTAGAACCGATAACCCCCGTTAAACCTCACCACTTCTAGCCACCCCAGCCTATATACCGCCGTCGCCAGCTTACCCTGTGAAGGCAATAAAAGTAAGCAAAATGGGCACAACCCAGAACGTCAGGTCGAGGTGTAGCGCACGAAGCGGGAAGAAATGGGCTACATTTTCTACCACCAGAACACTACGGACATGCAACATGAAATAGTGCTTGAAGGAGGATTTAGTAGTAAAAAGGAAGCAGAGTGTCCTTTTGAACCCGGCTCTAAGGCGCGTACACACCGCCCGTCACTCTCCCCTGTCAACATGCATTAAAAGTACATAATATCAGAGCACTGACAAGGGGAGGCAAGTCGTAACATGGTAAGTGTACCGGAAGGTGCACTTGGACTAAACCCAGGCGTGGCTGAGCTAGTTAAGCACCTCACTTACACCGAGAAGACATCCATGCAAATTGGGTCGCCCTGAGCCAAACAGCTAGCTTAACCACTGATTTTAAACTAACAATGTCTATAAAAAAGCATGACTAACCCCTAAAAATTAAACCATTTTTTTACCTGAGTATGGGAGACAGAAAAGGTTCACTTAAAGCAATAGAAAAAGTACCGCAAGGGAAAGCTGAAAGAGAAATGAAACAACCCATATAAGCACTAAAAAACAAAGATTAAATCTTGTACCTTTTGCATCATGATTTAGTAAGCACGACCAAGCAAAGAGACCTTTAGTTTGAAACCCCGAAACCAGGTGAGCTACCCCGAGACAGCCTATATAAATTAGGGCTAACCCGTCTCTGTGGCAAAAGAGTGGGAAGAGCTCCGGGTAGAAGTGACAGACCTACCGAACCTGGTGATAGCTGGTTGCCTGAGAAATGGATAGAAGTTCAGCCCCACGCACCCCAGACCAAAACCCTTGATTTTAAGGTAATTTTGAGGGAAATGTGCGGGAGTTAGTTAAAGGGGGTACAGCCCCTCTAACAAAGGATACAACCTTACCAGGAGGATAAAGATCATAATATTTAAAACAAGCTGTTTTAGTGGGCCTAAAAGCAGCCATCTAAGCAGAAAGCGTTAAAGCTCAGACAGAATGAAGTTTATTATACTGATAAAAAATCTTACTCCCCTAAAATTATCAGGCTATTCCATACTACATGGAAGAAATTATGCTAAAATGAGTAACAAGAAGACCTGCTCTTCTCCAAGCACAAGTGTAAACCAGATCGGACAAGCCGCTGGAAAATAACGAACTCAACCCAAGAGAGTACTGCGAACAACACAAAAATCAAGAAAAACTCGCAGCTAAACAATCGTTAACCCCACACTGGAGTGCTATTTCAAAGGAAAGACTAAAAGAAGGGGAAGGAACTCGGCAAACACAAGCCTCGCCTGTTTACCAAAAACATCGCCTCCTGCAACTAAGTTAAGTATAGGAGGTCCAGCCTGCCCAGTGACTACGGGTTCAACGGCCGCGGTATTTTGACCGTGCAAAGGTAGCGCAATCACTTGTCTTTTAAATAGAGACCTGTATGAATGGCCAAACGAGGGCTTAACTGTCTCCCCCCACCAGTCAGTGAAATTGATCTATCCGTGCAGAAGCGGGTATAATAATACAAGACGAGAAGACCCTTTGGAGCTTAAGGTACAAATTTAACCACGTTAAACAACTCAGCAAAAAGCAAGAACCTAGTGGAATATAAAATTTTACCTTCGGTTGGGGCGACCACGGAGGAAAAACCAGCCTCCGAGTGGAATGGGACAAACCCCTAAAACTAAGAGAGACATCTCTAAGCCGCAGAACATCTGACCAATAATGATCCGGCCTCTAGGCCGATCAACGGACCAAGTTACCCTAGGGATAACAGCGCAATCCCCTCCCAGAGTCCATATCGACGAGGGGGTTTACGACCTCGATGTTGGATCAGGACATCCTAATGGTGCAGCCGCTATTAAGGGTTCGTTTGTTCAACGATTAAAGTCCTACGTGATCTGAGTTCAGACCGGAGCAATCCAGGTCAGTTTCTATCTGTAGCGCTACTTTTCCTAGTACGAAAGGATCGGAAAAGAGGGGCCCATGCTCAAAGCACGCCCCACCTCTAATTAATGAAAACAAATAAATTAAGTAAAGGGAGGGCTAAAACCCCTGCCGCCCAAGATAAGGGCATACTGGGGTGGCAGAGCATGGTAAATTGCGAAAGGCCTAAGCCCTTTACACCAGAGGTTCAAATCCTCTTCCCAGTTTATGCTAAACACTCTAATAAACCACTTAATTAACCCACTGGCCTACATCGTGCCGGTCCTACTAGCAGTAGCCTTCCTGACACTACTTGAACGGAAAGTCCTAGGGTACATGCAACTACGAAAAGGCCCAAACGTAGTCGGACCCTACGGACTGCTGCAACCCATCGCCGACGGCGTGAAACTCTTTATCAAAGAGCCCGTACGACCTTCAACATCGTCCCCCTTTCTATTTTTAATCACCCCTATTCTTGCACTAACCCTCGCTTTAACACTATGAGCGCCAATGCCAATGCCTTACCCCATTATTGACTTAAACCTAGGAGTATTGTTCATCCTAGCCATCTCAAGCTTAGCAGTGTACTCAATTCTGGGGTCGGGGTGGGCATCAAATTCAAAGTATGCGCTAATTGGGGCTCTACGAGCAGTAGCCCAGACAATTTCATATGAGGTAAGTCTCGGCCTCATCCTTCTCTCAGTAATTATCTTCTCAGGTGGCTATACTCTCCAAACCTTCAACACTACCCAAGAAAGCATCTGGCTCCTGGCTCCAGCATGGCCCCTGGCAGCCATATGATACATCTCAACTCTAGCTGAGACAAACCGGGCACCTTTCGACTTAACGGAGGGGGAGTCAGAACTAGTCTCTGGCTTTAACGTGGAGTACGCAGGAGGACCATTCGCTCTCTTCTTCCTGGCCGAATACGCTAATATTCTCATAATAAACACCTTATCAGCTGTCTTGTTCCTGGGGTCCTCTCATTTCCCCAACATGCCTGAACTAACAACGATCGGCCTCATAATTAAAGCCGCATTCTTATCAGTCGTATTCCTATGAGTACGAGCCTCTTACCCACGGTTCCGGTATGACCAACTTATGCACCTTGTGTGAAAAAATTTCCTGCCCCTAACACTAGCCCTTGTACTATGACACATTGCCCTACCAATTGCACTAGCAGGACTTCCTCCGCAACTATAGCTCAGGAACTGTGCCCGAATGTCTAGGGACCACTTTGATAGAGTGGCTTATAGGGGTTAAAATCCCCTCAGTTCTTAGAGAGAAGGGGGTCGAACCCATGCCCAAGAGATCAAAACTCTTAGTGCTTCCTCTACACCACTCTCTAAGATGGGGTCAGCTAATAAAGCTTTCGGGCCCATACCCCGAACATGACGGTTAAAGTCCCTCCTCCATCAATGAATCCCTACGTACTAATAATTCTATTATCCAGCCTGGGCTTAGGCACCACCCTAACTTTCGCCAGCTCTCACTGACTATTAGCCTGAATGGGATTGGAGATTAATACCCTAGCAATTGTACCACTAATAGCACAACATCACCACCCCCGGGCAGTAGAAGCCACTACAAAGTATTTCTTAACCCAAGCGACCGCAGCAGCGATAATCTTATTTGCAAGTACAACAAATGCATGAATTACAGGAGAGTGGGACATGAACAACATGTCGAGCCCGCTTGCCAGCACCATGGTTATTACCGCCTTGGCACTTAAAATCGGGCTTGCACCAATACATTTTTGACTGCCAGAGGTCCTACAGGGGTTAGACCTACTGACAGGCCTAATCTTGTCGACTTGACAAAAACTGGCCCCCATGGCCCTCATCATCCAAACAGCCCAGGCCATTGACCCCTTCCTGCTCACTTCACTAGGACTTTTATCTACACTAGCTGGAGGATGGGGCGGACTAAACCAAACCCAACTCCGAAAAGTCTTGGCCTACTCCTCTATCGCCCACATAGGTTGGATGATTATTGTGTTACAATACGCCCCCCAACTCACACTCCTCGCGCTGGGAACTTATATTTTCATGACCTCGGCAGCATTCCTTACACTAAAGTTGTCCAACACCACAAAGATTAATACTCTCGCAATGGCCTGGTCAAACAGCCCGACCTTAACAGCAACCACTGCCCTTGTTCTACTGTCACTGGGCGGATTGCCACCTCTAACGGGATTTATGCCAAAATGACTAATTCTCGAGGAATTAACAAAACAAGATCTCCCAGCTACCGCCACAGTCATGGCCCTCGCAGCCCTGATTAGTCTATACTTTTATCTCCGACTGTGTTACGCAATAACATTAACAATTTCCCCAAATACAATAAGCTCAACCACACCATGGCGTGTAAAGGCGACTCAAACCTCCTTACCACTAACCATCTCCACCACAATTGCCCTAGGCCTATTACCCCTAACCCCGGCTATTTTAATACTAGCCACCTAAGGGACTTAGGATAGCACCAGACCGAGAGCCTTCAAAGCTCTAAGCAGAAGTGAAAATCTTCTAGTCCCTGGATAAGACCTACAAGAGTCTATCTTGCATTTTCTGATTGCAAATCAAATGTTTTAATTAAACTAAGGCCTTACTAGATGGGAAGGCCTCGATCCTACAAACTCTTAGTTAACAGCTAAGCGCTCAAACCAGCGAGCATCCATCTACTTTTCCCGCCGTTAGCCTGAAAGGCGGGAAAAGCCCCGGCAGACTGTTAATCTACGTCTCTGGATTTGCAATCCAACATGTTTCTTCACCACGGGGCTGTGATAGGGAGAGGACTTAAACCTCTGTCTTCGGGGCTACAACCCACCGCCTAATACTCGGCTACCCTACCTGTGGCAATTACGCGCTGATTCTTTTCTACAAACCACAAAGACATTGGCACCCTTTATCTTGTATTTGGTGCCTGAGCCGGAATAGTAGGGACTGCTTTAAGCCTCCTTATTCGAGCTGAACTTAGCCAACCCGGGTCACTTCTAGGCGACGACCAAATCTACAATGTTATCGTCACTGCCCACGCCTTTGTAATAATTTTCTTTATAGTAATGCCCATTCTCATTGGGGGATTTGGAAATTGACTCGTACCATTAATGATCGGAGCACCTGATATGGCATTCCCGCGAATGAATAACATGAGCTTCTGACTTCTCCCCCCATCATTCCTCCTCCTACTCGCATCTTCTGGTGTTGAGGCCGGGGCTGGGACAGGGTGAACAGTCTACCCGCCACTTGCTGGCAATCTTGCCCACGCTGGAGCATCCGTAGATCTTACAATTTTCTCCCTACACCTAGCAGGTGTTTCATCAATTTTAGGGGCAATTAATTTTATTACTACCACCATCAACATGAAGCCCCCAGCCATCTCTCAGTACCAAACACCTCTGTTCGTCTGAGCTGTGCTTGTAACAGCTGTACTCCTACTTCTATCACTCCCCGTTCTAGCCGCTGGTATTACAATACTTCTCACGGATCGAAATCTTAATACTACATTCTTCGACCCGGCAGGAGGAGGAGACCCAATCCTGTACCAACACCTATTCTGATTCTTCGGCCACCCAGAAGTTTATATTCTTATTTTGCCCGGGTTTGGGATTATTTCACACGTTGTAGCCTACTACGCTGGTAAAAAAGAGCCGTTTGGTTATATGGGAATAGTTTGAGCTATAATGGCTATCGGCCTCCTTGGCTTTATTGTTTGAGCCCACCACATGTTTACTGTCGGAATAGACGTAGACACCCGTGCCTACTTCACATCCGCAACAATAATTATCGCAATCCCAACCGGTGTAAAAGTATTTAGTTGACTTGCCACACTGCACGGCGGCTCTATCAAATGAGACACGCCCATGCTGTGAGCCCTTGGGTTCATCTTCCTTTTCACAGTGGGTGGGCTGACAGGAATCGTGTTAGCCAATTCATCATTAGATATTGTACTCCACGACACATACTACGTAGTTGCACACTTCCACTATGTATTGTCAATAGGTGCCGTGTTTGCCATTATAGCGGCCTTTGTTCATTGATTCCCGCTATTCTCGGGATACACCCTAAATGACACTTGAACAAAAATCCACTTTGGTGTAATATTCATTGGCGTAAATCTAACATTCTTCCCCCAACACTTCCTAGGCCTAGCCGGAATGCCACGACGGTATTCTGACTACCCCGACGCCTATGCCCTGTGAAACACAGTGTCATCTATCGGGTCCCTTATCTCCTTGGTGGCAGTAATCATGTTCTTATTTATCCTTTGAGAGGCTTTTGCCGCCAAACGGGAGGTATCCTCAGTAGAACTAACCATAACAAACGTAGAATGACTTCACGGCTGCCCTCCACCGTACCACACATTTGAAGAGCCAGCATTTGTCCGAGTTCAATCAAACTAACGAGAAAGGAAGGAATTGAACCCCCATATACTGGTTTCAAGCCAGTCACATAACCACTCTGTCACTTTCTTCTGAAGACATTAGTAAAATGTAAATTACACCACCTTGTCAAGGTGGTATTACAGGTTAAATCCCTGTATGTCTTAAGCCCCAGGCTTAATGGCACATCCCACACAACTAGGATTCCAAGACGCGGCATCACCCGTTATAGAAGAACTTCTCCACTTCCACGACCACGCCCTAATAATTGTGTTTTTGATTAGCACTTTAGTACTATACATTATTATTGCAATAGTTTCTACTAAACTTACCAACAAATATATCCTAGACTCCCAAGAAATCGAGATTGTATGAACCGTCTTACCAGCTGTAATCCTAGTTTTGATTGCCCTGCCATCCCTTCGAATTCTATACCTTATAGACGAAATTAATGACCCCCACCTAACAATTAAAGCCATAGGACACCAATGATACTGAAGCTACGAATATACAGACTACGAGGACTTGGGCTTTGACTCCTACATAATTCCAACCCAAGACCTAACACCTGGCCAATTCCGGCTGCTAGAAACAGACCACCGAATGGTTGTCCCAATAGAATCACCCATTCGAGTGTTAGTGTCCGCCGAAGACGTACTTCACTCCTGAGCCGTGCCGTCCCTGGGCGTAAAAATAGACGCAGTGCCAGGACGACTGAACCAAACTGCCTTCATTGCCTCCCGCCCGGGAGTATTCTACGGACAGTGCTCCGAAATCTGTGGTGCCAATCACAGTTTTATGCCAATTGTAGTTGAAGCCGTCCCACTAGAACACTTTGAAAGCTGGTCCTCATTAATACTAGAAGACGCCTCACTAGAAAGCTAATTATTGGACAAAGCGTTGGCCTTTTAAGCCAAAGTTTGGTGACTACCGACCACCTCTAGTGAAATGCCCCAACTAAACCCAAACCCTTGATTCGCCATCCTAGTATTTTCATGAATCATCTTTCTTACCATCATCCCGACTAAAATCCTAAATCACACGACACCTAATGAGCCCGCCCCTATAAGCGAAGAAAAACACAAAACTGAGCCTTGAGACTGACCATGATAACAAGCTTTTTTGACCAATTTGCAAGCCCCTCTTTTCTAGGCATTCCCCTAATCGCCATCGCAGTTGCACTACCATGAGTTTTATTCCCAACTCCCCCATCTCGATGATTAAACAATCGACTTGTCACCCTTCAGACATGGTTCATTAACCGCTTCACCAACCAACTTCTATTGCCCCTGAATGTAGGAGGACACAAGTGAGCCCTACTATTCGCCTCCTTAATAGTATTCCTCATTACCATTAACATGCTTGGCCTACTGCCATACACCTTTACACCCACTACCCAACTCTCACTAAATATAGGATTTGCCGTACCCCTGTGGCTTGCCACAGTAATCATCGGCATGCGTAACCAACCAACAGTAGCCCTTGGGCACCTTCTTCCAGAAGGAACCCCTGTCCCACTAATCCCAGTACTAATTATTATCGAAACAATCAGCCTATTTATTCGACCCTTAGCCCTCGGGGTACGACTCACAGCTAACCTAACTGCAGGCCACCTACTAATTCAACTAATCGCCACAGCCGTATTTGTACTACTGCCAATAATGCCAACAGTAGCAATTTTAACAGCCGCTGTTCTATTCCTCTTAACACTTCTAGAAGTTGCAGTTGCAATAATTCAAGCCTATGTATTTGTACTTCTACTAAGCCTATACCTACAAGAAAACGTTTAATGGCACACCAAGCACACGCATTTCATATGGTTGATCCTAGCCCATGACCACTAACCGGAGCCGTAGGCGCCTTATTAATAACATCCGGCCTAGCAATCTGGTTTCACTTTCACTCAACGACACTAATAACCCTTGGACTAATTCTCCTGCTTCTTACAATATTCCAATGATGGCGGGATATCATCCGGGAAGGAACCTTCCAAGGACATCACACGCCCCCAGTACAAAAAGGCCTACGTTATGGCATAATCCTATTCATCACCTCGGAAGTTTTCTTCTTCCTCGGATTTTTCTGAGCTTTTTACCACTCAAGCCTAACCCCTACACCTGAACTCGGAGGATGCTGGCCCCCAACAGGAATCACTACACTAGACCCATTTGAGGTCCCCCTCCTCAACACAGCAGTTCTACTAGCATCCGGTGTAACAGTTACATGAGCCCACCACAGCATTATAGAAGGGGAGCGAAAACAGGCCATTCAATCCCTCGCACTTACAATCCTACTAGGACTATATTTCACCGCCCTGCAGGCCATAGAATACTATGAGGCCCCCTTTACAATTGCAGATGGGGTCTATGGCTCCACATTCTTCGTAGCCACAGGCTTCCACGGACTTCACGTAATTATCGGGTCCACCTTCTTGGCGGTCTGCCTCCTTCGTCAAATCCAATACCACTTTACATCTGAACATCACTTCGGCTTTGAAGCCGCTGCCTGATACTGACACTTTGTCGACGTAGTCTGACTATTCCTTTATGTATTTATTTACTGATGAGGCTCATATCTTTCTAGTATTTAAATTAGTACAAGTGACTTCCAATCATTTAGTCTTGGTTAAACCCCAGGGAAAGATAATGAATTTGATCACAACCATTCTTATTATCGCAGTAGCCTTGTCCTCAATTCTAGCAATCGTATCATTTTGGCTCCCCCAAATAAACCCAGACGCAGAAAAGCTGTCCCCCTACGAGTGTGGGTTTGACCCCCTAGGATCCGCCCGACTACCCTTCTCCCTACGATTCTTCCTAGTCGCTATTCTATTTCTACTATTTGACCTAGAGATTGCTCTTCTTCTCCCCCTGCCCTGAGGCGACCAACTTCACAACCCCGCAGGGACATTCTTTTGAGCGACCACAGTTCTTATTTTACTAACCTTGGGACTAATCTACGAGTGAACTCAAGGAGGCCTAGAATGAGCAGAATAAGGGAGTTAGTCCAAAAAAGACCTCTGATTTCGGCTCAGAAAATTGTGGTTTAAGTCCATGACCCCCTTATGACACCAGTACACTTTAGCTTCAGTTCAGCATTCATTCTAGGACTAATAGGACTAGCATTTCACCGCACTCATCTACTCTCAGCACTTTTATGCTTAGAGGGCATAATGCTATCCCTATTTATTGCACTAGCCCTATGAACACTACAGTTCGAATCTACAAGCTTCTCCACTGCCCCTATGCTATTACTAGCCTTCTCCGCCTGCGAAGCGAGCACAGGCCTCGCACTTCTAGTAGCCACAGCCCGGACCCATGGCACGGATCGACTACAAAACCTAAATCTCCTACAATGCTAAAAGTACTAATCCCAACAATTATACTATTTCCAACAATCTGATTAATCTCCCCAAAGTGACTATGGGCAGCAACAATCGCCCACAGCCTCTCGATTGCCCTAGTAAGCCTTACATGGCTAAAATGAGCGTCCGAAATCGGCTGAGCCACATCCAATACATATTTGGGTACAGACCCTTTATCAACCCCCTTATTAGTCCTCACATGCTGACTACTGCCGCTAATAATTCTAGCCAGCCAAAATCACATTAACCCAGAACCCATTAACCGACAACGCCTATACATTACACTATTAGCCTCACTACAGACCTTCCTAATTATAGCATTCGGGGCCACAGAGATCATCATATTTTACATCATGTTTGAAGCAACACTCATTCCAACCCTAATTATTATCACCCGTTGAGGAAACCAAACTGAACGTCTAAATGCGGGAACCTACTTTTTATTTTATACACTTGCAGGCTCTCTGCCCCTTCTAGTTGCGCTACTTTTACTACAACAATCCACAGGTACCCTATCCATGCTAGTAATCCAATATTCTCAGCCGTCCCTTCTGGACTCCTGAGGACATAAAATCTGATGGGCCGGGTGTCTCATCGCATTTTTAGTAAAAATGCCACTATACGGCGTACACCTGTGACTTCCCAAAGCACACGTAGAGGCCCCCGTCGCAGGCTCCATAGTACTGGCAGCGGTACTGCTAAAGCTAGGAGGATATGGCATAATACGAATGATAATTATACTTGACCCCTTATCAAAAGAACTAGTCTACCCATTCATCGTCCTAGCACTATGGGGAATCATCATAACAGGCTCCATTTGCCTACGACAGACGGACCTCAAATCATTAATCGCCTATTCATCCGTCAGCCATATAGGGCTTGTAGCAGGGGGCATTTTAATTCAAACCCCATGAGGATTTTCAGGAGCAATTATCCTAATAATCGCCCACGGCCTGGTCTCCTCAATATTATTCTGCTTGGCCAACACAGCCTATGAACGAACCCATAGCCGAACCATAATTTTAGCTCGAGGACTACAACTAGTCTTCCCCCTAACGGCAGTTTGATGATTCATTGCCAATCTGGCCAACCTCGCACTTCCCCCCCTGCCTAATTTAATGGGAGAGCTAATAATTATCACAACCCTATTCAACTGGTCCCCCTGAACTATTGCACTAACGGGAGCAGGCACCCTAATTACAGCGGGCTACTCCCTGTATATGTTCTTAATATCTCAGCGGGGCCCCACACCAAATCACATTATAAAACTCCCACCCTTCCACACCCGAGAACACTTGCTAATAGCCCTACACCTGATCCCCGTAATCCTCCTTGTAGCAAAACCAGAACTCATGTGAGGTTGATGCTATTAGTAAGTATAGTTTAACTAAAATATTAGATTGTGATTCTAAAGACAGGAGTTAAAACCCCCTTACTCACCAAGGAAGGACAGAAATCAATAAGTACTGCTAATCCTTATGCACCGCGGTTAAAATCCGCGGCTTCCTCACGCTTCTGAAGGATAACAGCTCATCCGTTGGTCTTAGGAACCAAAAACTCTTGGTGCAAATCCAAGTGGAAGCTATGAACCCAACAACACTAATTATGTCCTCCTCACTTATTTTAGTTATCACAATCCTTGTTATCCCACTATTAACAACACTAAGCCCCCGCCCACGCAAAGAAAACTGAGCAAATGCGCATGTAAAAACTGCCGTAAGCACCGCATTCTTTATCAGCCTTCTACCACTGATAATTTTTCTAGACCAGGGGGTAGAAAGTATTACCACAAACTGACATTGAATAAATACACACATATTCGACACAAATATTAGCTTTAAATTCGACCATTACTCCCTCATCTTTACACCTGTCGCTCTCTACGTCACTTGGTCTATTCTGGAGTTTGCACAATGATATATACACTCAGACCCCAACATGAACCGATTCTTCAAATATCTCTTACTATTTTTAGTAGCAATAATTACACTTGTCACCGCTAACAACATGTTCCAACTATTTATCGGCTGAGAAGGGGTTGGAATTATGTCCTTCCTCCTAATCGGATGATGGTACGGACGAGCAGATGCCAACACAGCGGCCCTACAAGCTGTAATCTACAACCGAGTTGGAGATATCGGACTAATCTTAAGTATGGCATGATTCGCAATAAATTTTAACTCCTGGGAGATTCAACAAATCTTCTTTCTATCGAAAAATTTTGATACCACTATCCCACTAATGGGACTTATTCTAGCAGCTACGGGAAAATCGGCCCAATTTGGCCTACACCCATGGCTGCCTTCTGCCATGGAGGGCCCTACGCCAGTATCTGCCCTACTCCACTCTAGCACCATGGTCGTAGGCGGAATCTTCTTATTAATTCGCCTGCACCCCCTCATAGAGAATAACCAACTTGCGCTAACAACCTGCCTCTGCTTAGGCGCCCTAACCACGCTATTCACAGCCACTTGCGCCCTAACCCAAAACGACATTAAAAAAATTGTAGCTTTCTCAACATCCAGCCAACTGGGCCTAATAATGGTCACAATCGGCCTAAACCAGCCACAACTGGCATTTCTTCACATTTGTACCCATGCTTTCTTTAAGGCTATACTATTCTTATGCTCCGGCTCAATTATCCACAGCCTTAATGACGAGCAAGACATCCGAAAAATAGGGGGCCTTCACAACTTAATACCAGCCACCTCAACCTACCTCACAATCGGCAGCCTAGCATTAACAGGAACTCCATTCCTTGCAGGCTTCTTTTCAAAAGATGCTATTATTGAGGCCCTAAACACCTCAAACCTTAACGCCTGAGCCCTGATCCTTACACTTATCGCTACATCATTCACCGCCGTTTACAGCTTTCGAGTCATTTTCTTTGTCACTATGGGATCTCCTCGATTCCTCCCCCTATCCCCCATCAACGAAAACAACCCATCGGTAATTAATCCTATTAAACGACTTGCCTGAGGAAGTATTATTGCAGGACTTATCATTACCTCCAACTTCCTGCCCTCAAAAACGCCAGTTATAACAATACCCCTGACCTTGAAGATAGCAGCCCTCATGGTTACCATCATAGGACTACTAGTAGCCATAGAGCTTACTGCCCTGACCAATAAGCAAGTCAAAATTATCCCAACAATCGGCCTACACAACTTCTCAAACATGTTAGGATATTTCCCCGCACTGATACACCGAACAGCCCCAAAACTTAACCTCGCCCTCGGACAGTCCATCGCCAGTAAGCTTGACCAGACATGATTTGAAATATCTGGGCCCAAAGGACTAACCTTGGCCCAAATGATAATATCAAAAGTTATAAGCGACATCCAACGAGGAATAATTAAAACATACCTAACTATCTTCCTTCTAACACTAACCCTGGCCGTTTTATTAACAATACTCTAAACTGCACGAAGAGTCCCGCGACTTAACCCTCGTGTTAACTCTAACACAACAAGTAACGTCAAGAGCAGAACCCAGGCACAAATAACTAGCATCGCCCCCCCAAAAGAATATATGACAGCCACACCCCCAACATCACCTCGTAACATAGAGAACTCCTTTAATCCGTCAATCATGACCCAAGAACCCTCATATCACCCCCCTCAAAACACGCTAGCCATCAAAACTACCCCCAATAAGTAAATTAGCACATATCCGGCAACGGAACGACTCCCTCAAGCCTCTGGGAAAGGCTCAGCAGCTAGAGCTGCTGAATAGGCAAATACTACCAACATGCCCCCTAAATAAATTAAAAAGAGAACTAGGGACAAAAAAGATCCCCCAGAACCAACCAAAATTCCACACCCGACGCCTGCTGCCACCACTAAACCTAAAGCAGCAAAATAAGGCGTGGGATTAGACGCGACAGCAATTAAACCCACAATCAGAGCCACCAGTAACATAAACATAAAATAGGTCATAATTCTTGCTCGGACTTTAACCGAGACCAATGACTTGAAGAACCACCGTTGTAGTTCAACTACAAGAACAATAATGGCAAGCCTACGAAAAACCCACCCTCTAATAAAGATCGCTAATGATGCACTAGTTGACCTACCAACGCCGTCCAATATCTCAGTTTGATGAAACTTCGGATCCCTCCTAGGACTATGTCTAATTACACAAATTCTAACAGGGCTATTCCTGGCCATACACTACACATCAGACATCTCAACCGCCTTCTCATCAGTAGCCCACATTTGTCGAGACGTGAATTATGGCTGACTTATCCGTAACCTCCATGCCAACGGAGCATCATTCTTTTTCATCTGTATCTACATACACGTCGCCCGTGGCCTATACTATGGGTCCTACCTCTACAAAGAGACCTGAAACATCGGCGTAATCTTGCTACTCTTAGTTATAATAACAGCCTTTGTGGGTTACGTCCTCCCATGAGGACAGATATCCTTCTGAGGGGCCACAGTAATTACGAACCTACTATCAGCAGTCCCCTATATAGGGGACACCCTCGTTCAATGGATCTGAGGAGGCTTTTCAGTAGATAACGCAACACTAACACGATTCTTCGCGTTCCACTTCCTACTACCATTTATCATTGCCGCCGCAACTCTCCTCCACCTCCTATTCCTCCACGAAACGGGATCGAACAACCCCGCCGGCCTAAACTCCGATGCAGACAAAATCTCTTTCCACCCCTACTTTTCATACAAAGACCTTCTTGGATTCGTACTGATACTGCTAGCTCTAACATCACTGGCCCTATTCTCCCCCAACTTACTGGGAGATCCAGACAATTTCACACCAGCCAACCCAATGGTAACCCCACCCCACATTAAACCAGAGTGATACTTCCTGTTTGCCTACGCCATTTTACGATCCATCCCGAACAAATTGGGGGGCGTTCTCGCTTTACTATTCTCTATTCTAATTCTAATAGTAGTCCCAATCTTGCACACCTCGAAACAACGAGGACTAACATTTCGCCCAATCACCCAATTTCTCTTTTGAACACTTGTAGCAGACATACTAATTTTAACATGAATTGGAGGCATACCTGTAGAACATCCCTATGTAGTCATTGGCCAAGTAGCATCAGTCCTATATTTTGCCCTCTTCCTCGTGCTTGCTCCATTAGCAGGATGAGTGGAAAATAAAGCATTAAAATGAGCTTGCCCTAGTAGCTTAGTCTTAAAGCATCGGTCTTGTAATCCGAAGATCGGAGGTTAAATTCCTCCCTAGCGCCCAGAAAAGGGAGATTTTAACTCCCACCCCTGGCTCCCAAAGCCAGAATTCTAAATTAAACTATCTTCTGATAGTAGCATGTATGTACTAGTACATATTATGCATAATATTACATAATGTAATAGTACATACTATGTATTATCACCATTCAATTATTTTAACCCCAAAGCAAGTACTAACGTTTAAGACGTTCATAAACCAAATTATTAAAACTCAGAAATAATTTATTTTAACATGGGAAATAGATTTATCCCCTAAATATGGCACTCAAATTTTTCCTTGAATTACCCAGCTAAGGTTTATCTTAAAAATATTAATGTAGTAAGAGACCACCAACTGGTTGGAATAAATGCATACTATTAATGATAGAATCAGGGACACAAAATGTGGGGGTCGCACACTGTGAACTATTCCTGGTATCTGGTTCCTATTTCAGGTACATAATTTTATTTACTCCACCCTCGGATAATTATACTGGCATCTGATTAATGGTGTAATTACATACTCCTCGTTACCCAACATGCCGGGCATTCTTTTATATGCATAGGGTTCTCTTTTTTAGGTTTCCTTTCACTTTGCATCTCAGAGTGCAAGCACAAATGATATATTAAGGTGGAGTTATTCCTTGCATGAGTTGAAGTAGGTTAATTATTAAATGACATAACTTAAGAATTACATATTAATATCTCAAGTGCATAACATATACGCTCTTTCTTCAACTTACCCCTATATATCTGCCCCCCCTTTTGGCTTTTGCGCGACAAACCCCCCTACCCCCTACGCTCAAGAAATCCTGTTATCCTTGTCAAACCCCTAAACCAAGGAAGGCTCGAGAACGTGCCAGCTAACGAGTTGAGATATGGGCTAGCCATCCGCGTTATATATATATACATGCACATTGCATTTACGCATTGCACAATTATCCCCAAATTTTAGCCTAAAAACCTCTACTAAAAATTTCAAAAATTTCCCAATGCTAAAAATATAAACATTTACGGC